AGAACTAGAACCGTATGGATTTCCAAAGACTCCATGGATAGGAACTAAAAACGAGATATCGAAGTAGTTCTGATGATTCAGTATATCATCACTTCAATTCGGAGTTCTTAGTTACTTTGACCGGGTGGATCTTAGTGATGGAATAATAAGTAATAATTCATTGGTTGATTGTATCATTAACCATTTCTTTATTTTGGTGCGAGGAACTTACCATGAATCCACTGATTTCTGCCGCTTCCGTTATTGCTGCTGGATTGGCCGTAGGGCTTGCTTCTATTGGACCTGGAGTTGGTCAAGGTACTGCTGCGGGCCAAGCCGTAGAAGGTATCGCGAGACAACCAGAAGCAGAGGGTAAAATACGAGGTACTTTATTGCTTAGTCTGGCTTTTATGGAAGCTTTAACAATTTACGGACTGGTCGTGGCATTAGCGCTTTTATTTGCGAATCCTTTTGTTTAATCCTATTCTATAAACGTGGAAATACGTACTTCTTTTCTTATTTTATTGCCGTCGACTTACCGCTTGCTTCTTCGAATTAGATCAAAACTTCACTCCACTTCTTCGTTGAGACAATACTCCGGGGAAGGTCTGATTTGAGGATGAGGAATTAGTAGATCCACTCGCTTTCTCACTTCCCGTCCTTAATTTAATGGAAACCCCTTTTGACTTTTAGGAAGCGTTGCAGGTATTTCGCAATTGACATGAAACCGGGGACCTAATAAGTATCTTATTGGGAACTTCAATTGAAATAAAATAATAATAAAGAATCCATTTTTGAAATTTGAAAATGATTTCAAATGAAATGAATATATTCATATTTAAAATAAGTCAATTAATAAAAAAAAAGAAATCAATAATAAAAAAACGGGACGAAGTGATACAAAAAGAACTCTGTTCGATTTTGTTAGTCCTATCTATAAGAGGAGAGCATATGAAAAATGTAACCGATTCTTTCGTTTCCTTGGGTTACTGGCCATCCGCCGGGAGTTTCGGGTTGAATACCGATATTTTAGCAACAAATCTAATAAATCTAAGTGTAGTGCTTGGCGTATTGATCTTTTTTGGAAAGGGAGTGTGTGCGAGTTGTGTATTTCAAGAATAGGCTGGATCCAACCGGCTGCACTTTCTTTTTTTTTTATTTATAAATAGGGAAGAAAGGTGCACGATCTCGACGAATTACTTCTGAATAAATTAAGAAATCATATGTAAGAACCATAGCATTTCGTGACTCATTGGTAAATCAACTTTGATTCTCTATCAACCAATAATGTGGGACCATTAACATGGTTAAAGCTAAACCGCCTGAAGTCCAGGCACAACATGGTACTCTTTCTACCACTACGTTAGTACGGAGATGGTTTCAAAATGAATAGTTGGCAATTTATCCGATATAGAACACTCATATCGATAAAATGATTTGAACCATTTACTGGAAAAATGGGTGTCTCGCCCTTTTTTTATCCAATGCTGAATCGACGACCTATGTATAAAATAAGAAGAATTTTTTGGATTTGAAGAAAAAAAAACAACTTTGCTGACAATTACAGATTTTTTTTGTCTGGTCGGAAGAGTCCTCTGAATATTCTGGTCTTGTATCAGTTTCCATATCTTGGAATACGAACAGAGAAGAGAGGGTAGGCTCATTACATTAAAAGATATGGGAATGCTCATAACATAAGTAACTGAGCGTGAGAGCCAAATGAATCGAAAGATTCATGTTTGGTTCGGGAAGAGATCATGGAAGTGAAGTTGTGAAATGAATGGGAAAATAATCTACTTTCATTAAGTGATTTATTAGATAATCGAAAACAGAGGATTCTGAGTACTATTCGAAATTCAGAAGAACTACGCGGAGGAGCTATTGAGCAGCTCGAAAAAGCCCGGGCTCGCTTACGGAAAGCGGAAATGGAAGCAGATGAGTTTCGAGTGAATGGATACTCTGAGATAGAACGAGAAAAACAGAATTTGATTAATGCCACTTATGAGAATTTGGAACGATTAGAAAATTACAAAAATGAAACCATTCATTTTGAACAACAAAGAGCAATTAATCAGGTCCGACAGCGAGTTTTCCAACAAGCCTTACAAGGAGCTCTAGGAACTCTGAATAGTTGTTCGAACAGCGAGTTACATTTACGCACCATCAGTGCTAATATTGGCATGCTCGGGGCCATGAAAGAAATAACTGATTAGCCCTTTTACTGTAGGCATTATTTTTTTTTTTCTCCCTTTGTTTCCGAAAAAGAATTAAGAGACACTAATGGTAACCATTCGAGCCGACGAAATTAGTAATATTATCCGTGAACGTATTGAACAATATAATCGAGAAGTCACGATTGTGAATACCGGCACCGTACTTCAAGTAGGCGATGGCATTGCTCGTATTCATGGTCTTGATGAAGTAATGGCAGGGGAATTAGTAGAATTTGAAGAGGGTACAATAGGCATTGCTCTGAATTTGGAATCAAACAATGTTGGCGTTGTATTAATGGGTGACGGTT